TTAAGAAAAGATGATCTTGTTTTCTATTGAAGACACTAGTGGAAATCCAAATATGAATAGGCTAAAGTATATTACTGAAGCTACTTGTCCAAGTAAGACGTATGGGTATTCTACAGGTTGTCTGCCTATTCATGTTAATATGAGAAAGGTGGCGACTAGTAGTCAGAAGGCTGCCTGTGATAATGGTCGGAAAGAGTTGGACTCTTTCTTTGAGGTGTTTAGGAGAGGCATCAGGAATAGGACTAGTATAGCTGCTACTAGGGCTATAACTCCTCCTAGCTTGTTGGGGATAGATCGGAGAATGGCGTATGCAAATAAAAAATATCATTCTGGTTGGATGTGGGGTGGGGTTACTAGTGGGTTTGCAGGGATGAAGTTTTCTGGGTCTTTTAGGGCTCCTGGGAATAAAAGAGCTAAGCTAAATAGTGCAGCTATTAAAAGAATGAACCCTACGGTATCCTTCGTTGTGTAGTAAATGTGGAATGGGGCCTTGTCGTAGTTACTTTTAAGGCCCACAGGGTTGTTGGCTCCTCTGTTGTGAAGGAATACTAGATGTATAATTGCTAAGGCAGCAATTATAAAAGGGAAAAGAAAGTGAAAGGCAAAAAATCGGGTGAGGGTAGCTTTATCTACAGAGAATCCTCCTCATAGTCATTGGACTATAGTGGTTCCCATGTATGGGATTGCGGAGACCAAGTTTGTAATTACCGTTGCGGCTCAAAAGGACATTTGTCCTCATACCAATACATAACCCATAAAAGCGGTTAGTATGGTGACTAGGAATAGGATTACTCCAACTTTTCAGGTTTCAATCTTTTTGTAAGATCCGTAGTACAAGCCTCGTCCTATGTGGCAATACATGCAGATGAAAAATAGAGAGGCTCCTTTAGCGTGGACTTTTCGTAAGAGCCATCCGTATTTTACGTCTCGGCAAATGTGCCTAACGGACGAAAATGCTAGAGTAATATCGGCCGTGTAGTGCATAGCTAGAAATATTCCAGTCAATATTTGAACAATTAAACACAAACCTAGAAGAGAGCCGAAGTTTCACCAAATGGAAAGGTTGGAGGGAAGAGGGAGGTCAACGAATGTGCTTTTTAGAATTCGGAAAATTGGATGTTCCTTTCGTAATGGAGCTGCCATAACTTTAATCTTTATATATAATAAATGGTAGTATATTTAACACTTATAGTAATGCTTTTCGGAAGGACTTTAGTTTTTTATAGTCTTTCTCCATATTACTCTGCTTTAGGGTTGGTGATCGTCTCTGTCTCGGGCTGTTTGGTTCTATCCTTTTTGGGTAGATCCTTTGTAGCTATTGTCCTGTTGCTTGTTTATATGGGGGGAATGTTAGTTGTATTTGCCTATTCTAGGGCTATTTCTGCAGAGCGCTTCCCGTCGGTAAAAAATCTGGGAGAGGTTGTTGGCTTGTCTGTTCTGTTTTCTTCTTGAGTCTTTATGTCTTTTGACAATTTTCAAGACTTTGGAAACACTTTCTATTGTTTCGTTAGGGGCGAGAGACTGATTGGGAGAAGCACTTTTTACAGTAGTGGGGGTGTGTTGGTAGTTTTAGGGGTATTCGTGTTGCTGATTGCTTTAGTTGGAGCTTTAATAATTTCTCGAGGAATTGAGAGAACAATAATTCGTGCTATTTAGTTATGATAAGATTAAAAAAGAGATTGCTACTATAAGTAGTGTGGAGATCATAGAGGAAAGTATGTATCGCTTAATTAGCCCGATCTGTCTTGCTTGGCTAATCTTGGAGAGGAAAGTTGAGGACTGTGCTATTCCTTGTGGGCCTATTTCTTCTTGTCATCCTCGGTCTAACGTTCGAGATGAAATAAAGAGGGAGGAGACAAAAGAGAGAACAGTGATTGCTGAGTGGGCAATGTCAACAAAGAATCATTGGGAGGTTGCGGTTGAGTGGGCATTCCTCTTTATAAGATTGGAGGTTAAGAAGACCAATGAAACAAAGAGAATTGCTATACCGATGAGGGTTACCACGAGGGGGATGCCGCTGGCTATTGTTCCTCTTGCTAGTCGTAAAAGGGCGTTGCTTAAGTTCTTATCCTCTTCTCCTATGGGAGAGAGTGAGGCTATGGAAGGACTTAGGGAAAAGCAGAAGAATATGATTCGAAATCTATAGACTGCTGTAAGCATTGTGGCCACTATTCTTAAAATGATTCCTAGTAGGTTCAAAAAGCTAGCTCCTGTTGCCTCTAGGATCAAGTCCTTTGAGTAGAATCCTGCTAAAAATGGGGTGCCCATTAGGGCAAGTCTACCTAGTATTAAGCAGGCAGAGGTGACAGGTAAAAGCTTTCTAAGTCCTCCCATCTTCCGAAGATCTTGTTCGTCCCTTAGTCTATGAATTACTCTCCCAGAACAGAGGAATAACATGGCCTTGAAGAATGCGTGAGTGCAGATATGAAAAAATGCCAGAATGGGTTGTCCAATTCCTATTGCGGTAACCATTAAGCCTAGTTGTCTTGTGGTAGAGTAAGCTATAATCTTCTTTATGTCGTGTTGGGCAATGGCGGTTGAGGCAGCGAACAATGCTGTTGTTCCTCCTAGAATTAAAACTATTGATTGTGCGTTGGGGGAAAGCGAAAATAAGTCTCTGGTGCGGACTAAAAGAAATACTCCGGCTACTACCATGGTTGACCTGTGTAGTAGTGCAGAAACTGGAGTAGGACCTTCCATGGCGGCAGGTAGCCATGGGTGCAAGCCAAATTGGGCTGACTTTCCAGCGGCAGCTAGAACAAGCCCAAACAGCAAAAATGGGAGAAAGGGGGTTAAGTCTTCACTAGAAGATAAGATTTCCGTCAAGTTTCACGAGTTAAAGCTGAGGGCTGAAAGGGCCATGAATGTTATAAGGCCTATGTCTCCTATTCGTTTGTAAATTACAGCTTCTAGTGCTGAGCTTCTAGCATCTTTTCGGGTAGTCCATCAGCTTATAAGTAGGAATGATAGAAAGCCTACTCCTTCTCAACCCAAAAACACCAAGAACAGGCTTTTTGAGCATGTTAAAATTAACATTTTTAGTAAAAAAATAGTTAGCAATCGGAAGAAAGCTCTTCTTTTGGGGTCTTCTGCCATGTAATAAAATGAGAACTCCATAATTGATCATGTAACTATTAGTGCTATGGAGAGAAAGACGAGGAAATATTGATCGTATATGAAGTTTAATGAAATTTTTGTGGGGGTATTTTTTAGCCATAAAGACAAAGTAATTTTTATATCTCTGAATTCAGTTTTTATGGCCACCAGCAGGGAGATTACAGATAAAAGAGCTAGTGCCTTAAGAATGGCCATTGCAAATGGTCCTCTTTTGTACTCTATAGCTTCACTCTTATTGTTAATGCTTAAATGGGCTCTAGCGGCCTTATTAATTGGTAAACTTGGATTCTCTTTAGAAAAGTAAGACTTAGAAAAGAAAAAAATTCTTCCTAGAAGAATAGCAAGTATACCTAAGTTTAGTGTAGAAATTATGAGGGACGGATTTATAACCATCGAAAACTCAACGGAGTTGAACCGCAGGTCTTTGGACTTAGCAGGACCAAGACAAACCCATAGATTTCGGATTTAAGGCCAGAGTCTAACTGGCGTCTTCAGTGCCACAGGCTGATGTTTTCCTTAAACTACTTTAATCAGGAAATTAGTGCTGATAAAGGATTTATTATTATAAGTATTAGGGGTAGAATGTGAAGTGCGGCCAGTAGATGTTCCCGCGAGAAAGATGGGGGAATTTTCATAATCCCTGTGGAGGGTGTTCCTTGCTGAGATAGCTGGAATATCATTAGTGAGTAGACAGCCCCAAATACTGTGGCGAATCCTACTATAGGGAAGAGTCATATGGATCATGAAATAAGTGAGGATAGTATGAGGATTTCTCCTATAAGGTTAGGGGAGGGAGGTAATCCTAATTTTGCGGCACACATTAAAAGTCACCAGAAGGTTCTGAGGGGGAGAAGAAGCTTCAGACCTCGAGTTATAGCAAGCGTTCGGGTTCCTCTTCGCTCGTAGACGGTTTTGGCTAGGGAGAATAGAGCTGATGAGACTAGTCCGTGGGCTACCATTAGCATTAGAGCTCCTTTCATTCCCCATTTTGTTTCTGAGAATATCGCGGCTGCCACTATTCTCATATGTCCAACTGAGGAGTAGGCTATTAAGGCCTTGAGATCTGTTTGTCGCACGCATATAATACTAGTTACTAAGGCACCTCAAGAGCAAAATACTATTAATGCTAAGGAAAGGGCTTTCATGGATATTGTTGAAAATAGAGATATTAGTCGTATTAGTCCGTATCCCCCCAACTTTAGAAGAATGGCTGCTAGGATCATTGATCCTGCAACTGGGGCTTCAACGTGTGCCTTTGGGAGCCATAAGTGGAATCCGTATACGGGCATCTTTATTAAAAAGGCAATTATTGATAGGCTTCATCATATTGTCAAGGATTCTACTGATCTTTCAGTTATTCATAGTAGCTCTACTTTTGGGATAGATAGAGAGGATCTCGATGTATAGAGGGCTATCAGTCTTATAAGTAGTGGAAGGGAGCCAAATAGTGTATAGAAGATGAAATATAGTCCTGCTTGAAATCGCTCCATTTGTGCTCCTCATCGTGTTATTAGAATAAGGGTGGGTATTAGGGTAGTCTCGAATGCAATATAAAATAGGAGGAGTTCTAGGGACGAAAAGGTAACTATAAGGGCTCCCGTGATTATTATAACCATGGTTATAAAAACCCGTTGATTAAGGTCTCTTGCTGTTTTTAGATGTCCCTTCCTTGCTATTAGAGCTATTGGAGCCAATCAGCACCTTAGTATAATAAGAGGAGCTGAAATAGTGTCGGAGGCTAAAATAGTAGACAGTTTGTGTCATGAGGAAGTCCAATGGTTTTTTAAGACAATTAGGGAGAGTAGGGACAGGAATGCTGTCTGAAAGATTGCCCTTGCCCATAACTTGTTTCCAGGAACTAAAAAAGTGGTTGTGGCTATACCTACAGTAAATAGTATAAGAGTAATCATTATTTTACAATTCTTTATTCTGCTCATTCTAGTCCCCCTTTCACTCACTCAAAAACTAGCCCAAGGGCGAGAATAATCATAAAGATTAGCGAGATTGGAATTAGGGTTGACGGGTTAGTTATTAGTTCAGCAGCTGGCAAGGGGAATAATAGTGCTATTTCTAGGTCAAATAACAGAAATAGAATGGCAACAAGGAAAAAGCGGAAGGAAAAAGGCAAGCGGGCTGAATTAAGGGGGTCAAAGCCGCATTCGTAGGGGGAGTTCTTTTCTTTATCCCCCGCGCGTCTAGGTAGGGCATGAGCGGCCAGCCCAAATACTGTGGCCACTGCAATAGTTATACCAAACAAGAAGATTATAGTTGTCATTATTTATATATGATTTGGAGAAGTGGCAGATAGGAATGCATGCGGCTTGAAACCGTTTGATAGAGGTTTAATTCCTCTCTTCTCTTTAAGATCCCCATCAGTAAATACATACATAAAGGAATAATCAAACCACGTCTACAAAGTGCCAGTATCAGGCAGCGGCCTCGAATCCAAAGTGGTGATGAGTTGAGAAGTGGTGGCCTGCTAGTCGGAATAGACATACCATTAAGAAAGTGGTTCCTATTATTACATGAAGACCGTGAAACCCTGTGGCAACAAAGAAAGTAGATCCGTAGACACTATCGGCAATGGTAAATGGGGCGTCAATATACTCTCATGCTTGTAGGATAGTAAAATACATACCGAGAGCTACGGTTAGAAATAGTGCTTGGATTGATTCAGTTCGGTTCCCCGCTAGAATTCTGTGGTGGGATCATGTTATGGTAACTCCCGAAGAGAGAAGAACGGCTGTTTTTAACAGTGGAACAAGGAAAGGGTTCAAAGGTGTTATTCCTGTGGGGGGTCATGCTACTCCTATTTCAACAGACGGGGCCAACCTTCTATGAAAGAAGGCTCAGAAGAAGGCGAAAAAGAAACAGACCTCCGAGGTTATAAATAAGATCATGCCGTATCGAAGTCCTTTCTCTACTATAGCTGTGTGTCTACCTTGGAAGGTAGCTTCTCGAATTATGTCTCGCCACCAGTTTATCATAGTGGTTATTAGCAATAAAAGTCCTACTGAAAGAAGGATTAGTCTTTGGGTGTGGAATCATAGAACTAGTCCTGAAGTCATCATTAAGCCACTAATCGCTCCTGTTAAGGGTCATGGGCTTTGGTCTACTAAATGATATGGGTGTTGATGAGCCATAACTTAAATATTCTGTTGAAGGTAGAAATGTACTAGAGCAGTAAATACATATGCTTGAATACAGGCTACTCCTATTTCTAGCACAAATAGCAACACAAAAATAATAAAGATTGGTATGCTAACCATTAGACTAGAAGAAAGTAATCATATAGCTGTGGAGAGAAGGAAGATCAGCAAGTGTCCGGCTGTAAGGTTAGCAGCGAGTCGTAGGCCCAAGGCTATAGGTTGCGCAAATAGACTTAGTGTTTCTATTCAGACCATTAATGGTATTAGGGCACTTGGCGTCCCTTGTGGAACTAAGTGACTTAGTCGACTGTTAAATGCAAGGTAGAACCCCAGGATTTTAACTGCCATTCATAAAGGAAATCCTAGTCTGTAAGTTAAGGATATGTGTCTTGTAGCTGTAAAAGCGTAAGGGAAGAGGCCTAATACGTTAACAGATAAAATTATTATAAATATTCCGGTTATCAAGCCTGCTCAGGGGGCAGTTTTCGGCCTCGTTTTTTGGAAGATCATTTCGAGAATGTTTTCCCGGAATCTAAGCCAAATAGACTGGAATCGAGATGGGGCTCATTTTGTGGGGTAAATAAATATGAGTCAAGATAGGGCGAATACCATGGAAAATATGTTCATGGGAATAAAAAATAAGGTTTCTGGAAAAAATTGACCAAAAATTCTTGGTGTTACAATCATTGTCAAGTCGTGGTGGTCTTCCTTATGGTTAAGGAGGATGATTGGGTTGTATTATTGGATGGTGAGCTGTTTAATAATAGGGTGATAACTATTAATACGGAGATTCAAATGAGGAAAAAGTTTACAATTCATCAAGTAAAGTCTAGTTGTGGCACTCCTCAATAATAGGTGTTAGCTATTTTCTTTTAAATTAAGAGTTTAAGGCTTTAAAATAAGCTAATTAAGGGTTGTTATTCTTCTAAGTATTGAGCAACTCAGTTTTCAAAGGTATTAAATGGTACGGACTCTATAACGATTGGCATGAAGCTATGGTTTGCTCCGCAAATCTCGGAACATTGTCCGTAAAATAGCCCTGTTCGGGCTGCAAAGAACGTAGTTTGATTGAGTCGCCCTGGGACTGCGTCCATCTTTACTCCAAGGGAGGGAACAGCTCAGGAATGTAAGACGTCTGCAGAGGAAACTAGAACTCGTATGGGGTTTTGCATTGGAAGGATTAATCGGTTGTCGACTTCTAATAAACGAGGGTTACCTAGAGAGACATCTGAGGTTGGTACCATGTAAGAGTCGAATTCTAGGTCTTTGTAATCTGTGTATTCATATCTCCAGTATCATTGGTGACCGATTGCCTTTATAGTTAAAAAGGGGTCTTTGACTTCGTCCATCAGGTAAAGAAGCTGAAGAGAAGGGAGGGCAATCAGTATTAAGATTAAGGCAGGAATTACTGTTCAAATTGTTTCTAACTCTTGCCCCTCAAGGAAAAATCGGTTAGTGTTAGAGGATACGAGTAGGGAAACTAGACCATAAAAAACTAGGATCGTAATGAGGGTAAGTACAATTAGTGCGTAATCGTGGAAGTATGTAAGCTCCTCCATAAGAGGGGAGGATGCATCTTGTAGACCAAACTGTGCTCAAGTTGCCATTAATATTGAAGTAGGCTTAAGTTTGCCACTAGATCTGAAGAGTGTGTGCGTGAAAGTGCTACCATTAGGGATAGGCCTATGCTAGCTTCGCAGGCAGATAGGGTTAGAAGTAATAGGTTAAATGTTGTTTTCTGGGGAATTCCTGTTTTTTTATTCCAAATCGCAATTCCAATGAACAGAGAAATGAGTAGTAACTCAAGACACAACAGGATAGAAAGGAAGTGCAGTCGTTTCAAGAGAACCCCCATGAAGCCTAGGTAAAACATTGACAAAATAATTATAAGCAGGGCGATTTTAAGAGTTTTGGGGTTGAACCAAAACTTTCTGAGCCGAAATCAGAGGTTCTTCTTAAACTAACTCTTTAAGTAATGTTTACTTTACAATAATTATTGTAGAGGGGGTTTCATCGAAAGTATGGTGAGAAGGAGGAAATGAGGTGTACTGTCACTCAAGCGAGGCATGTGAGAATTCTGGGGTGATTCCTTCTCGTTGAGAGGCAAAGGCTTCTCAAATTAAGAAAAGGAAAAACAGCATTGCTACCACAGAGATGGTTGATCCAATTGAGGAGATAGTGTTTCAGAGTGTGTAGGCGTCTGGGTAGTCTGAGTACCGTCGTGGCATCCCAGCTAGTCCTAGGAAGTGTTGGGGGAAGAAGGTTAAGTTAACCCCAACAAACATTATGAAGAAGTGGACCTTCCCTCATAGTGGGTGTAGGCTGTAGCCAGAAAATAGTGGGAATCAGTGAGTGAAGCCAGCAAAGATTGCAAATACAGCTCCCATTGAAAGAACGTAGTGAAAGTGAGCTACCACGTAGTAGGTATCATGGAGAACAACGTCAATAGAAGAATTGGCAAGAACAATTCCTGTTAGTCCTCCTAGCGTAAATAAGAATACAAATCCTAAGGCCCATAGTAAGGGAGTTTCCCACTGTAGGTTAGATCCTTGGAGTGTCGCCATTCATCTGAAGACCTTAATCCCTGTTGGAACAGCAATAATCATTGTGGCGGCAGTGAAGTATGCTCGTGTATCGACATCCATTCCTACTGTGAACATATGATGGGCCCAGACTAGGAAACCTAAAACTCCGATTGCAATCATGGCGTAAACCATTCCCAGGTATCCAAAGGGTTCTCGCTTCCCAGAGTAGTGAGCTATAACGTGTGAAATCATACCAAATCCTGGTAAAATAAGAATATACACTTCTGGGTGACCAAAGAATCAGAATAGGTGTTGGAATAGGATTGGATCTCCTCCTCCTGCTGGATCAAAGAAAGTTGTATTTATATTTCGATCTGTCAGAAGCATGGTGATTGCTCCAGCTAGCACTGGAAGAGAGAGGAGTAGTAAGAATGCGGTAACGAAGACAGATCAGACAAATAAGGGAAGACGATCAAAAGACATCCCTGGTGTTCGCATATTAATTATTGTTGTTATAAATTTAATTGAGGCTAGAATAGAGGAGGCACCGGCAAGGTGAAGGGAAAAGATCGCTAAGTCAACGGATCCTCCGGCGTGTGCTATTTTACTAGAGAGGGGGGGATAAATAGTTCATCCAGTTCCTGCCCCTCTTTCTACTCCTGCAGAAGCGAGAAGTAAGATAAAGGAAGGGGGAATAAGTCAAAATCTCATATTTTTCATACGGGGGAAAGCCATGTCTGGTGCACCAATCATTAGCGGAATGAGTCAATTCCCAAACCCTCCAATCATTATTGGCATCACCATGAAGAAAATCATGACCAGTGCGTGTGCGGTAACGACTACTTTGTAGATTTGGTCATCTTTTAGTAGAGAACCGGGTTGTGCCAATTCGGCACGGATAATTACACTCATAGCTGTCCCTACCATGCCAGCTCAGGCTCCAAAAATCAAATAAAGTGTTCCGATGTCCTTGTGGTTAGTAGAAAATAATCATCGTCTTAGTTGCATGTTTTTAATTGAAGTGTTTACGGCTTTTGCATAGACACACTCTCTCTGGTCCTTTCGTACTAAGAGAGACTTTAACGTAGATAGAAACTGACCTGGCTCTCGCCGGTCTGAACTCAGATCACGTAGGACTTTAATGGTCGAACAGACCAACCCTTAAAAGCTTCTGCACCCTTAGGATGTCCCGATCCAACATCGAGGTCGCAAACCTTTTCGTCAATGTGAACTCTCAGAAAAGATAACGCTGTTATCCCTGCGGTAACTTGTTTCTTTGATCACCTTAGTGGATCATTCTTTCATTTTGATTGTAGAATTGTAGTTCTTATTATAGTAATATCTTATTAGCGGAGGCTATTCTTACTCCGCGGTTGCCCCAACCAAAGCTTTTCTAAATAATTTAAAACTTACTGTTGGATAGGTGTATTAGTTAGTAACAAAGTAAGTGACTTAAAATTTTAGCTTCTGCTTAAAGCTCGACAGGGTCTTCTCGTCTAACGATTTTATCCCCGCCTCTTCACGGGGAGGTGAAATTCAGGACTATGAAAAAGAGACAGTTTGGTTCCGTCTTGCCATTCATACTAGTCTCTATTTAGGAGACAAATGATTATGCTACCTTCGCACGGTCAAGATACCGCGGCCGTTTAACCTCTAGTCACTGGGCAGGCAGGACTCCCTATGCTTTAAATTCGGGGAGCGATGTTTTTGGTAAACAGGCGAAACCCTTATTTGCCGAGTTCCTTTTCTTCACTTTCTTTCATTTTCTTCTCCTGAGTTGGAAGACGATTTTAAAAACAGGATTTCTAGTTTCAATGTTTTTTCTTCCAAGGTTAAAAGCGCATAAAACACAGGTGAAGCTTTCTTACTCATATTAACATTGTCTCTTCTGAGTACAGAATGTCCCAATAAAATTTTGCAGTTTTAGAGATGTACGCCAAAAATTTTTTAGTTAGCAAGAACAATTGAGCTTTAACGCTTTCTTGTTAAGTGGCTGCTTCTAGGCCTATTCTTTCGAGTATAACTATTTTGGGGGCTTGTTGTCTTTAACTAACAATGTTGGAGTTTTCCATTGTGGGCTTTAAGCTTATCCCTAAAGCCCTGACCTCTGCTTAAAAATTAAAAGATTCTTTTTATATTGTTAAAGGAGTTTTATTTTTCTTGTAAAGGCTTAGCTCAAACTAATTTTTCGGGAAACCAGCTATCTCTGGGCGCGGTTAGCATTTCACATCTAATCTTCCCTTTTTCCCCACTATTGCAACAGTGGGCTTATTCTTCTAAAAAGAAGGGGAGATTAGCTCGTCCAGTTTCGGGGTTAGAATGGTTTTTCTTATAGTGCTCGTTAATCCATTATACACAAGGTAAAAGGGGTAGTCTTTCCTGTTTTAGGTCTGTTTGATTATGGGTATTTCATCTTTCCCTTGCGGTACTGCTTCTTTTGGTTAAAATAAAATTTCAAATGAATTTACTAGGGAGTAGGAGTGTTTTCTATTTTATAGGAATTTATTTTTAGATTTTTTTTCGTGAACCTAGAGTTATAACTCTTCTATGTAATTATATATAAGGGAAGGGTAAGGGGGATTGCAAGAGTACTTAATACGGCCGAGACTGAAATTAGTCATGTCTTCGGCGTCAGGGGTGAGACTATTGCCCTGTTTCGTCAAGAAGCTATACTAATAATGTGTTGAGGAAATAGAATTAATCTGGTTTTAAATGAGATTCGGAGGTAAAAGAATAGCCTTAAGAGTCTTCCAACTATCATTATGGAAGCGAGAATTATAAAATTATTAGCTATTAAGAAGTAAAGGGAGGTGAACTTTAAAATAAAGCCGGTCAGTGGGGGAAGCCCTCCTAGAGAAAGCATGACAAGAAGTACGAGAGCGACCCTGATTGGGGAAAGTTGGGAGGTAGTTTTCAAGTGCCCTAATGTGGATACCCCTAGGTGGTCAAATAGGAGGAATAAAGAGGTATTAATGGTTAAATAAATAACTAACATAACGATTGCAGCGTTAAGAGAATAAGCTGATGTTACAACTAACCAGCCCATATTCCCTATTGATGAAAATGCTAGAATCTTTCGAACTTGTGTTTGATTTAGTCCTCCTCAGCCTCCTATTAGTATAGAGAGTAACCTGGCTGCTATAAGTAGGTAGGAAAAGACTAACTGTCTAAAGTAGAATAATAAGACAAGAGGAGCTATCTTTTGTCAAGTGGCTATTATTAGTCCTTGGAAAAAGGGCAGTCCTTGTAGGACATCTGGAAATCAGAAATGGCATGGAGCAAGGCCTATCTTAAACGCAAGCGCGATACTTAGGCAAATAGAAGTTACTTTTTTAACTGGAGTTAAAATTGACCATGATCCTGTTAATCAAGCTTGGATAAGAGCGCCTTTTAGGAGAAGTGCGGCGCTTAAGGCCTGAACTAGAAAGTACTTTATCGTGGCCTCCACTTTTCGTGGTGAAAATCTTGAGCAAAGGATAGGAACTAATGCTAAGGTGCTTAATTCCAGACCGACTCAAATTACAAACCATTTTTCGGAAGAGATAACAATTATAGTCCCAGAAACTACAGTTATAAATAAAAAGGTCGATACTATTCGGTGCATAGAGCTTGAAGGGAATTTAACCCTTAATAATCTAATTATCAGCTAGACACCTTAGCTTTAGGAGCAAGCTCATTTAAAATAGTGGAAGAGAGATGCCTAGTAAAGTTACCAAAGCCAAAATTGCGCACAAAGCCCCTATTGATAGGGGGAGATATCTCTTTCATGTTAGAAACATCAGTTGATCATACCGGAATCGCGGGTAGGCTGCCCGAACTCACAAAAACAAGAAAACTAGACAGGTAGTCTTAATCCCAATTACTATGACCCTAATTGGGAATAATTTTTTGAAGGGTGAGGGGCCTCCCAAAAACAACACTACTGAAAACAAATTCATTAGGATGATTTTTGCGTATTCGGCGATAAAGAAAAGGGCAAAGGGTCCCCCTGCATATTCCACGTTATACCCTGAGACTATTTCAGATTCTCCCTCTGTTAGGTCAAATGGTGCTCGGTTTGTTTCTGCAAGGGTAGAAACAAATCAAATGTAAAATAGTGGTAAGCAGGGTAAGGAGAATCAAGAAAATTCCTGAACATTCATTATATATGTGAGGTTAAATCTTCTAGAAAAAAGTATAAGGGACAGTAAAATTAATGCTAGCCTAATTTCGTATGAAATTGTTTGAGCCACGGCTCGTATGGCTCCGAGGAGTGAGTACTTAGATTTCGAAGCTCAACCAGACCCTAGAATGGCATAGACAGAAAGTCTAGATAGGCCTAGGACTAAAAGTAGGGAGAGTTGCAAATCTAAAGTAGGAGTGTGTACGGGCATGAATTTTCACAGTAGTAAGGCTAAGGCTAGAAATAATAGAGGAGAGAGGAAAAATAAATAAGGGGATGCTGTAGAAGGCTTCAAAGTCTCCTTTATAAAGAGCTTTAGCCCATCTGCAAAGGGTTGTAGTAGTCCATAAGGGCCTACTACTTTTGGCCCCTTACGGAACTGCATATAGCCTAGCACCTTTCGTTCTACTAGTGTGAGAAAAGCCACCGCTAAAAGTACTGGAACTAGGAATGAGACGAGTTCTAATATTCTGAATATGTATACCATAGAGCTAAAGAAAGGAGTTGAACCCTTGATAGGAAAGTCTTAGGCCTTCTGCATTAACCACTTTGCTACTTTAGCTGCTCTATCTTAGATTTTCACCAAGACCGTCTGATTGGAAGTCAAATATACTGTTGTACTCATAAAGCAGAGTTAGTAAGAAAAGGAGTTTAACCTTTGTGTATGGATTTACAATCCACCGCTTATTCTCTCAGCCACCTTACTACACAAAAGAGGCCTAGTTAAATTTATAACTTTGGGTTGTCAGGCCAAAATTGCTGGTTAAACTCCAGCGGCTTCTGAAAGTAGAGGGAGGTTTTTATCCTTCCATTCTTGGGGTATGAGCCCAAAAGCTTAGCACTTAGCTTACTCTACTTATTATATATAATAGGGAAAATTCCAAAGCATAGCTAGTTAGTAAGTCTCTCCTTTACACGGAGTCCACACTCGTGCAATTCGAGTTGTTTTGAAGCTTTGGCAACGTTTTAGTTGCAGCTAGGGATTTGCAATCCGAAATGTTAGTTACACTACAAAGCCCAAGGACTAAGAAAGTTTCATTCTTATTAAAAGCTTTGAAGGCTCTCAGTTTATTTAACTTAAGTTCTTTAGTGGTTTTAGTTTAACTGGAAAACGCTTGCTTTGCAAGCAAGAGTTCTGAGTTAAAATCTCAGAAGCTACAGCTGAAAGAAGGAGTCGAACCCTCGCTAAAAGATCCTAAGTCTTTTGCATTAACCACTTTGCTATTTCAGCCTGGGAAGATAGGTATTTATCCTATTGTTTCTTGGTTAACGGCCAAGCGCCTTTACATTTAGCTACAACCCAAGAAGCTAATAAGGAGTAGTTTAACTGGAAAAACGAAGAACTTTGACTTCTTTGTCGTGGGTTCAATTCCCACCTCCTTAAGTTCAAGAGAATAAGGCTTACACTTACATCTGCAACTCCCAAAGCTGCTGCTTTTTATTAAACTATCTCTTGATAGTTTGTGTATTATATATAATTTAGAATCCCCCCCCCCCCCCCCCCCCTAGGCAAAAGAGGTAATACCATAAAAGCCGAACTACGAAGGAGAGAGGGGTAAGAGTGGTGATGGGGGATTCTAAAGCCTTGAGAGGGAGTTTAACCCTCTCTTCTGGTTTACAAGACCAAACGCTCTGGTCTATGAGCTTTCAAGGCGTTCAGCTCCTATTGAGATTCTAACTCAAACTTAGAGCGTGAAAAGCTCTTGTTGTGCTTCAACTATAGGGGCATTTTCCAGGCATACCTTCCGGTGTGCCTATTGTGTTACGACTTTTCTCCCCTTGTCTAATTTTGACTAGGCGAGAGTGACGGGCGATGTGTACGCATTCCAGAGCTCTTTTCAGTCCCATTGTCTTCATGGGACTTACTGCTGAATCCAATTTCTAAAGGGCATTTCATTCCTTTTTTCACTGGTTTATTCAAACATTGTAGCTCACCTATTCCCAACTTATAAGCTGCACCTTGATCTGACGTCTAGGGTTATTCCTTAGAGTCAACTTTCTCAAGAAGTAGACTTACGACGATGGTATACAAGCTGTTGTTACAAAAGTTGGTGAGGTGTTTCGTGGATTATCGATTCAATGGCAAGCTCCTCCAGGGAGGTTTGGAAAACCGCCAAGTCCTTTGAGTTTTAAACTTTAGGTTCGTAGTTCTCTGGTGCTTAAGGTTGTTCACGTCTAAGTATAACAGGGTATCTAATCCTGGTTTAGGCCTTAGTTTTCGTGGCTTCAAATGTTTAATTTGGAGATAGAGTTTCTTGTGAGATTAGTTTTTTACCACTAGCTCAAAGCTACAACCAATTAATTTTTCTTCTAACCACCCTTTCCACCGTGCTATTTAACTGTAGGAATTACGTATAACCGCGGTGGCTGGCAACGTATTTTACCTCCTTCATACTTTCTTTGCTGGATCCGGATTTTTCCGATTGTCTAATGTTTAGCACTGCAGTTGTGGCGTATTCTTCTTAGTGTCGTGGGCTCATTTATTTAGTGCCTGATACTGGCTTTCTTTTTCCCTCTCTTCTTTTTAGGTTATAGGGAATAAGAGTTTACTTCACTGGTTTGTTAATAGACTTGCATGTGGCATCTCAAAAGTAGTTAATATTGGGACTAGGACCAAATCGGCTGCTAAGGGAGGGACTTTAACCCCCTTTGAAGCATTTTCAGTGCTGTGCTTTAATCCGGTAAGCTACCTTTGC